AGGATGCCCCGATACGTTACAAAATTTCGCTTTAGCCAATGCTCCTATCAAAGGAATTGTGGGGACTATAGTATCAAACTTATTAATAGAAACATCTATAATAAATGAATTTTCTAACATTTGACTCCTTACCACACAAGGCTTTAGCCGTAAACTTGAAAGATGGCCCAGAAAATCGAGGGAGTGCTTGGAGAATTGGTTTATTTGAATTCTATCTGGTTGAGGCCACAAGTCAAAATAACCTTGACAAAAATTGACAAGGTAATACTTCCATTTTTTTATCAGAAGAGGTGTTCCTTTTGAAGCCAGAATGGCTTTTCCTTGATATCTGACATAATTCATGAAAGGATCCTTGAACAACCATAAGGTGGTCTGAAAATTTTTATGAAAAATGAAGAAAAACTTGTCTATTTTTCGATAAAAATGTGTTCGCTCAAGAAGGGCTCTATACGATCTTGATCGTAAATGAACAGATTGTTTACGGAGAAAAACGAATATGGATTCGCATTCATATATATGAATATTATATAGGAACAAGAAAAATCTTTGATTCTGATTTGAAAAATGCGAAATATCGATTTTTTTTTGAGTAATCAGATTATTCGAATTCTGAGACTCGTAGAGAAAGAATCGTAATAAATGCAAAGCGGGGGTATCCTGTATCCAATAGCGAAGGGTTTGAATCAAGAGTTCCAAATGGATGGGGTAGGGTATTAGTATATCTAAGGCATTATTTAAATGTGATAATTTATCCTCTAAAAAGGGAAATGTTGAATGAATTGATCGTAAATTATGAGATTTTGCTATTTCTTTCGCTTCTAGGGAAGGTACTAATCGCAGAGGGAATGGAATTTCCACAATGAGTGAAAAACCCTCTGATATCATTTTAGAATAAAAATGCTTCTTCTGATTCTGATCACGAAATGTATTTTGGTTAAAATCATTATCAAAGAGAATCAAATGCTTCTGTTGATACATTCGAGTAATTAAACGTTTTGAAATTAGTGAACTGGATTTATTGTCATAACCTAAATTTTCGAGAGGTTCAGAAAGAATCGATCTATTTAAACCATGATCATGAGCAAGCGCATAAATAGACTCCTGAAATAGAAGTGGATATAAGAAGTCTTGTCGTCGAGATCTACCTATTTGGAAATATCCTTGTAATTCTTCCATTGAAAATGAGATTTGAACCAAAGACCGAGGGTTTCTTGGACTATCAAATGATACATAGTGCGATACAGTCAAAACAAGGTAGATAGTCAGAAAATGATATATACCCTGAAGATAGATAAGCTTATCAAGGGATTCTCTTTTTTTTTCATCCAACCAATAGGTTTGTGTTCTTTAATTAGGATATTGAAATAATAAGAAATCCTTTATTTTTGCAACCCGATCGCTCTTTTGATTTTAGAATTGATTCTATTTATCTTCTATTTATCAATATACCGTTTCTTCTACACATTCGTCTCCACTCAATAAGAGTGGAGATAGTTAATAATTAGGATTCAAAAAAAAAAGAAATAAAGAAATGGAGAATCCACTTATTTTTATGGTTATGGGAGAACCTTTTCCCGAATCAGGTACTAATATATTTCTAACGTCTAATTAGATCGGGAAATCATTCGAATTAAGAAGAGAAGCTCGTTGCTTTTTGTTTTCTATATTCTATAATTGGATCCTTGCGGCTCTATCCATTTATTCACTCGACCCATATTGAAATATAATATAAGAATTCAAAGAATACTTTGTATTGATCCGGTAAGGATTAAGAATGAAGTGCTCTTAGAGTTCTTCCTTAATTCGTTAATACGACATGCTGTTTTTTCCATTCGTTCTCTTCTCTTTCAGGATCAGTCGTGGTCTTACAAACTCTACCAATGGTATGGATGAATTCGTTGCTTCATCCAAATGTGTAAAAGATTCTAGTCGCACTTAAAAGCCGAGTACTCTACCGTTGAGTTAGCAACCCGAGTGTATAGATGAATCATAATAAAAATAAAGAGATTGCAAACCCCATCTAGAATTAGAATTCGGAGAGAAATAGATTTACTTAATTGAAAATTACCATAATGAAATTCTATTTATTCAATACACTATTGTCAATATAAAATGAACGTTGACAAGCACCTGGACAGAAAGACCCTATGAAGCTTTACTGTTCCCTGGGATTGGCTTTAGGCCTTTCCTGCGCAGCTTAGGTGGAGGGCGAAGAAGGCCCCCTTCCGGGGGGCCAAGCCGTCAGTGAGATACCACTCTGGTCAGTGAGATACCACTCTGGAAGAGCTAGAATTCTAACCTTGTGTCAGGACCTACGGGCCAAGAGACAGTCTACGCTAGACAAAATCAAAAAGAAATCAAAGTGAAAAAAAAAAAGGACTAGTGCTGTATTGACACTAGCTACGTGCAGTGCACACGTAGCTAGTTTTTGAACGAATTAAAAAATTCGTTTCCACCAAGGTTTGGTTTTTTTTCTTTTCCTATCATATAGGATCCTGTTCCCCCTTCGGTCGTATTTTTCCAATTCCACAGTCATGTTCCCCCTTTGGTCATAGTGTATGACCTCGAGGGTAGTGTTGCCGGCTCTATCTGTCGTTTTGTTCGAAACATAAGTCACGTTCTGCGGTTGTGGGTAATACCAAGGACTTAGCAGATTAAACCACTTCATCATTATTACACCTCCAAAACAGAGCACGTACTTATACTCGATCGAATAATGCTTATCCAGATATAGATATAGTTGGATAATTCGATCGACACAAATTATGAGTATTTCTACCCAATTTTCTTTTTTCGAAAGATACTGGGAGATCGCCACCCACATAGATAGGTTGAATATCGATTTTTCAAATAGCCTCCAAACCAGTAAAAGGTACTTCCAACCGAGAAATATTTTCCAAGCTTCTATATTAAGAAAATACTTGAAAATCAATTCTATAAACCTTTTTATATAGAAGTACCAAATTCGAATTATCATTTTGATTATAATAAGTATAATCAAAATAACCTCTTTATACGGTTTCAACTTGTGATCCAAACTAATGCGGGCTTGCTGCACCACATAAAAAATGACTAGAATCATTTTGATTCTACCTCCTATATTTTAGATTTTTTTTTGGTTAATATTAATATATATTATATTAAGTAATAAGTCGTATCCTAGATACGGTTTCAACTTGTGATCCAAACTAATGCTGCTGCACCGCATAAAAAATGACTAGAATCATCTAGAATCATATTGATTTTACCTCCTATATTTTCTATTTTTTTGGGGGTTATTATATTAAGTATTAAGTCAGATCCTAGATGAAGAAATAGTAGGCCTCTGCCCTACTCATCCGCCACTGGAAACACCACTTCCCGTCCGACTTGCATGTGTTAAGCATGCCGCCAGCGTTCATCCTGAGCCAGGATCGAACTCTCCATGAGATTTATAGTTGCATTACTTATAGCTTCCTTGTTCGTAGAACAAAAAAAGAGGATTCGGATTAAAAAAAAATCCTGAAAGTTCTTGAAAAATTTTTGCTTTCTTTAAGATATTATAAACGGTTCTCGTAGGCTCAGCTCCTTTTTCAATGAAATGAAAAATAGCAGGAAGATTTAAAGAAGTTTGATTATTGATCGGGTCGTAAAGACCCACTTTACAAAGAGCCCTTCCATCTCTTCGGGATCGAACATCAATTGCAACGATTCGATAGATGGCCCATTGGGATAGCTGTAGATGACTACAGCCCCCCTTAGAAACGTAAGGGAGGTTTTCTCCTCGTACGGCTCGAGAAAGAATGATTCGAAGGGTGATCTATCGATTCGAAAATCAAGTGAGAACCCCAATTCATCAAAAAATCATTTTTTTTATAGCTCAGGTTGTTGGATCATTCTTACCCAAAGAAAGAGTGAAAAGGTCCTAAGGTTCATTCATTTATTGAGCTCTCTTTAACTCCCTTTTTGTCTCGTTTAGAATCAATTTTCCTTTTTTTATGAAAATGAAATTGTTGAGACAATTGAAAATGGCGTTTTCTTGTTACATGATATTTTCACTTTTTTTTTGAATCGTTAGGCTTAAACATTACTTCGGTGATCCGTAATCATACCAAAAGGGTAGCAACATCCCTTTTGTGATTTCTTTCTCTTTAAAGAATCATACGAATGGTTGATTCCCCTCGATTCGATACACTTAAACCTCTTGCTGGAATTGGATTGTTTCCATTTCTTTCTTATTAAATAAGAAATCTTATTAAATAAGAAATAAGAGTCACGAAGTTCGTCTATTAATTGCTGTGAGCCATAGATCCCTACCTCTGAGAAATGACTCAATCATTTCTTCTCGAGCTCCATTGTATCCTATTTAATTAATTACTTACACGTTCACGAAAACGAAAAAAGGGTTCGTGGAAATAAAAAACAAATTTTGTATGTCGAGTTCAGAGCACCTTCTATACTCGAACTAGAATCTTCAAAAAATAAAGAAAATGATGGGTGTTAAGAATCCATAGTTCATCATGTCCTTCAAGTCGCACGTTGCTTCCGACCGCATCGTTTTAAACGAAGTTTCACCATAAAACTGCTTTCCTTTAGAACCCGTCTGGAATTGATTCAATATGGAATCATGAATAGTCATTGGCTGAATCGAAAGTATAGTAATTGATATTGACTTTTATCAATTACTAATTGGTATTCTACATAAGGTATAGAATACCTTGGAGCGGAAGGATTCGAACCTTCGAATAACGAGATCAAAACCCGTTGCCTTACCACTTGGCCACGCCCCACTACACATTGACCACATACGGATTCCATCCTTTATAGGCACAGAGGAAAAAGTTCTCTTTCTTCGAACTAGTAACTAGAAGAAAGAAAAGTGTGGGATGTGCTGGGACGAAAGGTTTCGAACCTTCGATATTCCGGGAACAAGACCCGGCGCCTTACCACTCGGCCACGCCCCACATCCATCCCACATCCACAACTTCTAGAGTTGTTTCTTTTTTTTTTCAATCAATTTAATATTATTGAATAATTTTAATGAATTGTCAAATCACAATCAATAAAAACCTCTATGGAATCCGTTAGATTGGTACTAGGATTTCACACAACTAGTTAGAGAATTCCACTGAATTTATTGATCATTAGATAGAATTCAATTAAGATATTGTATGAAAGTATGCTTCCTTCTATTTTCGTGCGAGAATTGAGGGGTTTTTGATTGAGTACGTAAAAAAAGCAGGATTCTTTTGTTCATTTTCCCCGTTTATCCCTTAATCAATAACTCAAAACTCAATCAAATACAATTATCTCCAAGAATGAAATGTTTGTTATGCTTAATATCTTTAGTTTTATCTGTAGCTGTCTTAATTCTGCCCTTCATTCGAGTAGTTTTTTCTTTGCTAAGTTACCCGAGTCTTACGCTTTTCTTAATCCAATCGTAGATTTTATGCCAGTCATCCCTGTGCTCTTTTTTCTCTTAGCCTTTGTTTGGCAAGCTGCTGTAAGTTTTCGATGAGATCTTTATTTAATACTGTCCTACAAAGATTCATGATTTAATCAATAAAAAAAAAAACTAACAATTGAAAAAAGATCGGATCTCTTACATTATGATATGAACCCTCGATTCAAACATGGAAATTCTTGAATAGGCGCGATGAATCTGAATCATCTCATTTCCTCGTTTTGCCCTTCTTCACCTTCCAGTGAACAAGAAACTAGTAAATCCCCCCACAGTAACTGTAGATATGACAGAGAATTTGGATACCGAAAAGATATTAGGTTTTTTCTTTTTTGATTTATCTCTAAACCACTTCATCTATTGGTTTGGTGTCAAACCTAGAATATGGGGTATAAAAATAGATAATCTATTCTCCTTTTCCAAAAAATAGGATCTTATCCTGGAGATTGTATAATGCTTACTCTTAAACTCTTCGTTTACACAGTAGTGATATTTTTTGTTTCTCTCTTTATCTTTGGATTCCTATCGAATGATCCAGGGCGTAATCCAGGGCGTGAGGAATAAAAAAAGAAAGGATTTCTTGTTGTTTGATTTATTCATTTTCTTATGAGTTTCTCTATTACAGATAGTGAACTATGATAAAAGATAAAAAAAAAAAAGGGGTCTCAAGATTTTTTTTTTTGAATTTGAAGTCGAAAGAAAATATTAAGCCGTCGGAAGAAACGGAAAGAGAGGGATTCGAACCCTCGGTACGAAGAAGTCGTACAACGGATTAGCAATCAGCCGCTTTAGTCCACTCAGCCATCTCTCCCAATTAACAAAGGATAATGACTATGTTACCCCTGAAGTAAAGAAAAAGTATTTCAAAAATAGAAAAAAAAAAAAAAGAGTGAAGTTGGTACGTTAAAGAGTACCCTTTGAATTTTATTTCATCCGATCCGAAGGGTCCGTCCTTTATTTGATTCCCCCACCTGGCCGGGTCGGTACCTAGCCAGGCCATTTCTTGTTATGCTATATAGTTCTTTTGGGGCAGGTCTTCTACTAAATAACCCCTCAAGAACACACATTTTTTCAAGGTCAAAAGGCCCTCCTTTTCTTATCTCATTAAGTTTCTCCAGGAAAAGACCCGAGCACTCTCATTTCCAATTTCATTTAGGATTTTGTCCTTAATCCTATCTTTATTTATTATATTACATTATTACATAGAGTAATGTTCTTGTTCGACAAATGGTCCATTCATATACAATAATCACAATGTAGCGGGTATAGTTTAGTGGTAAAAGTGTGATTCGTTCTATTAACAACTGAAATAGTTAAGGGGTCTTTAGGTTTTATTCATATTCCGTTCCGATTAAAAACTTTATTTCTTAGAAAGGATTGAATCCTTTACCTCTCAATAAGCGATTTGAGGAATCATATACATTTTCGTGATTTGTACCCAAAAGTCCATTATAAATTTTCACATTGGAGTAGGGAATCGCGAAGCATAATTTTTTTGCGCTGTATCAAGACTTAACAATTGAATGAGTATTAAGTAAAGAATCCATGGAGGAAGATACAAAAGTGTACTTCTAATCGTAACTAGATCTTCAATTTTTTCATTTGAAGAGGTTGAAGCACAATAGCTAATAAAGGACGACTTTGGTTTACTAAAGTTATCGACATTTTATTTCAGCTCGGGTGGAAACAAAAATTTCTTTCCTCAAGATTCACGCAAGGAGAAATAGAGAACGAAGTAACTAGAAGGACTTTTCAAAATACCCCTCGTCTTCTAGAGGGATCATCTAGAAAGCAATTTGTTTGGTATACATTCAGACAGAAAAGCGGACATAGATCTTATGAAGCAACTTCTTTTAGTTCGTTTATGGCTTAGATTATGGAATCCAGCCATCTTCCATAAAGGAGCCGAATGAAATAAAAGTTTCATGTTCGGTTTTGAATTAGAGACGTTAAAAATAATGAATTGACGTCGACTATAACCCATAGCCTTCCAAGCTAACGATGCGGGTTCGATTCCCGCTACCCGCTCTCTATTCATTATGAGAAGGATGAGAAGGATG